TTTATCTTTTTTTTATTTATTTCCCTTTTTCTTCAAATCTTCATCAAATCCAAAAATTCCTCTTTTTTATACATAGGTCGTCGATTCGGCATTGGATAAAAAGGGGCAAGGCGCCCTTTTCTAGTAAATGGTTTCATTTTATTTTATCGATATGAGTGTTCTATATCGGATGAATTACTAACTATTCATTTTGAAACCATTTCGGTACTAACATAGTGGTAGAAAGAGTACCGTGTTGTGCCTGAACTTCAAACAGTGTAGCTTTAACCATGTTAATGGTCTCACATTATTGGTTGATAGAGAATCAAGATTTACCAATGAGCCACGAAATGCTATGGTTCTTACATATGATTTCTTAATTTATTCATAAGTAATTCGTTCGAGGTCATGCACCCTTTTTCCTATTTATTATCCTATTAAATAAAAAAAAAATAACATAAATAAAGTGCAGCTGGTTGGATCCAACCTATTCTTGAAATACACAACTCGCACACACTCCCTTTCCAAAAAAGATCAATACACCAAGCACTACACTTAGATTTATTGGATTTGTTGCTAAAATATCGGTATTAAACCCGAAACTACCTGCGTATGGCCAATAGTCCAAGGAAACGAAAAAATGGGTTATATTTTTCATATGCTCTCCTCTTTCTTATAGATAAGACTAACAAGGAACAGAGTTCTTTTTGTATCATCTCGCTCGCCCCTTTTTTGATCGATTTCTTTTTTTGTTTTATTAATTTAATTTTATTTTTTATGGAAATAGATTAAATCATCCATTAATTTATAATGAAATTTGAGAATTTTCAAATTTATTATTATTATTTTTTTTTTAAGTTCTCAATAAGATCAATAAGAAGATACTTATTAGGTTAGGTCCTAGGTCTCACGTTAATTGCGAAGTATCTCGTTTGTTGAAAGGCTTCCTAAGAAAAGGGTTTTTGTTGTACTAAGGGTGGGAAGGAAGAAAGCGAGCGGATACGCGAATTCCTCATCCTCAAATCAGTCCTTCCCGGGGTATTGTCTCAATAAATAAGTAATTGTAGGAGTCAAGTATTGATATAATTAGAAGAAGCAAACGGCAAGTCCGAGTTAAGTTAATCAAATTTAAGTTAATAAAATAACTAATAAAAAAGCGCATAACGCACTTTTTCACATTGCTAATTTTAGGATTAAATTAAACAAAAGGATTTGCAAATAAAAGCGCTAATGCTACGACCAGTCCGTAAATTGTTAAAGCTTCCATAAAAGCTAGACTAAGCAATAAAGTACCTCGTATTTTACCCTCGGCTTCTGGTTGTCTCGCAATACCTTCTACAGCTTGGCCCGCAGCAGTACCTTGACCAACTCCAGGTCCAATAGAAGCAAGCCCTACGGCCAATCCAGCAGCAATAACGGAAGCGGCAGAAATCAGTGGATTCATAGTAAGTTCCTCGTACAAAAAAAAAAAGAAATGGTTAATGATACAATCAACCAATAAATTATTACTTATTTTATCACTAAGATCTGCCGGGTCGAAGTAACTAAAAACTCCGAATTGAATTGATAATATCAGTGAATCATCAGAACGACTTCGATATCTCGGTCTTTTTATTTTAGTTTCTACCCATGATCAAATTTTTGTCAATTCATATGCATACGGCTCTAGTTATTGCATTTCTATGTTTCGAACCATTCTTTCATTCAATTCGTTCGTTCTTTACTTACTTTTCTATATCCACTAATTCATCAGTTTTTTATTCAATCCCCACAATCAAAGACGAAAGAGAAGGGCTTATATTTGTATGGGAATCCATCTAAATGCAGCGGTTTTGAAAAAAAAAAGAATCAATAGTATAATAAAATATAAAATAATATAATACTATAATATACTGGGAAAGAAATAGGAATAAAATGAATAATAAAATAAATAAAATATATTCTAAATATATTCTATTATATTATATAAGTCTATAGGGATAACAGGGATAACCCCTACATAACTAGTAAATATCTAATATCACATATACATTTATTTCTTCCATAATGTAAACCGCCCACATTTTATATTGAATTGGATTTTAGAATCATTCTTCGAAGCATAAACTAAGTGCGTATTTTGAACCATTTTGAAAGCTAATCAGTGATGACCCTCCATGGATTCACCTATATAAGCCGCGGCTAAAGTTGCAAAAATAAGAGCTTGAATACCGCTTGTAAATAATCCAAGAAACATAACAGGTATAGGAACCACTGAAGGTACTAAAGAAACAAGAACAACAACTACTAATTCATCAGCCAATATATTCCCGAAAAGTCGAAAACTAAGAGATAAAGGTTTTGTGAAATCCTCTAGGATATTAATTGGTAAAAGTATTGGAGTTGGTTGGATGTATTTTCCGAAATACCCCAATCCTTTTTTGGTCAGACCCGCATAAAAATATGCCACTGACGTGGGTAAAGCTAAAGCAACAGTAGTATTTATATCATTCGTGGGCGCAGCTAGCTCCCCGTGGGGTAACTGTATGATTTTCCAAGGTAAAAGAGCACCTGACCAGTTAGAAACAAAAATAAATAGGAACATAGTTCCAATAAAGGGAACCCAAGGACCATACTCTTCTCCAATCTGAGTTTTGCTCAAGTCTCGAATGAATTCAAGGACATATTCGAAGAAATTCTGACCGTCGGTAGGAATGGTTTGTGGATTCCGAACGGCTATGATGACTGAACCTAATAAGATAGCAATTACGACCCAAGAAGTGATAAGTACTTGAGCATGGATTTGTAAACCTCCTATTTGCCAATATAAATGTTGGCCTACTTCTACACCCGATATATCATATAACCCCTTGAGTGTTTTAATGGAACATGGTATAACATTCATATTGTCCTCTGACATAAATCGAACTTTAAAAATTATTTTGATTCAACCATCTCTTTCTCAACTCACCGACTTTAATCATTAATACTATATTTAATTAATACTATAATTTAATATTTAATTATTTAATTTAAATCAATTTAATTTAGGATAGCAAAAAATCACATACTATACATAATATTAATATCCATACATAATATGAATATCCACAGTAAGTACTTTATTATCTTTATCTCTCTTTTTTTTTAAGTTAAAGAAAAGAATAGTAACCGATCCAATAAATCTATCGAGTTCCCAAACAATTAATTAATCTTATTATTCTTAATCAAAATCAACGATTTCTTATATAGCTAGAACGACCCTCGCAAATTGCGAATACTAATTTGTTAAGAATGAATCGAATTGAAGCTATAGCGTCATCGTTGGCTGGAATCGAAATATCTGCGAGATCGGGGTCACAATTTGTATCAATTAAACAAATAGTCGGAATCCCCAAAATGACACATTCTCGGAGAGCCGTATATTCTTCTTGCTGATCAACGATGATTACAATATCGGGCAGCCCCGTCATATATTTGATCCCGCCCAGATATGTTTGCAAAGTGGATAATTTTCTCTTCAACATTGCTGCATCTCTTTTGGAAAGACGGTTGAGTTTCCCCATCTTTTGTTCTGCTCTTAAATCCCTGAACTTGTGAAGTCTCGTTTCCGTAGTGGACCAGTTCGTTAACATACCACCGAGCCATTTTTTATTAACATAATGACACCGAGCCCCTATTGCAGCTGATGCTACTAAATCCGCTGCTTTATTTTTGGTACCAACGATTAAAAAGTGTTTTCCCCCGCTTGCGGCATTAAAAACTAAATCACAGGCTTCTGATAAAAAACGAGCAGTTCTCGTAAGATTTATAATATGAATACCTTTACGTTTTGCAGAGATGTAAGGGGCCATTCTGGGATTCCATTTCCTAGTACCATGACCAAAATGAACTCCTGCTTCCATCATCTCTTCCAAATTGATGTTCCAATGTCTTCTTGTCATTTTTCCCCACACTTCCTCTTTTTTTTTAACAAAGAGACAAGGTACTCTGAAATAAATAATTGTTCCGACGGAACCTTCTACCGTGGATTGACCGTCGATATATGGCCCAAACCATTAATTTCTTTCTTTTAATTACTTATTTTACTTATTTATTTATTAATAATAATAATAAATTAATAATTGGACCAAATAGTTCCAGATAGTTAAAGTAAAAAGAATGAATCTCTTCTTAATAATAATGAATCTCTTCTTAATAATTAAGAATTATTAAATCGCGTAAATGATTGTTCTGATGTCTCATGGAAATTGTTTTGGGCACAAGAACAAAATGATTCTCTATGGTATAACCAAATATTTCCCGTTTCCAACTTGAATAGATTCTTTCTTTTGATTTCAAAATAAATGTTTTTGTCTTGTCTTGAATGGTGCACTAATTTTTTGAATCCAGTACCAACAGGAATAATCCCTCCAAGAACAACGTTCTCCTTCAGGCCTTTCAACCAATCAATACGACCTCGTAAAGCGGCTTTTGCTAAAACTCGAGCGGTTTCTTGAAAACTCGCTTCGGATATGAAACTTTGAGTATTCAGAGATGCCCTCGTTATTCCCAATAAGATTGCCCGATAATTGATTGCTTCGTCTAAAGCACGCCCCGCTCGTTCTGCTCGAAACAATCCGATTAATTCTCCCGGTGAAAAAACATTAGACATTCCATCTTCTGAAACCAACACTTTTGATGTTATTTGACGTATAATGATCTCTATATGTCTATTATGGATCTGTACCCCTTGAGATCGATAAACCCTTTGAATCTTATTAACCAAAGAGATACGACTTTGGGCTATGGTTAGCTCAGCCCCAATCAAGAATCCCCAGGGAATTCCAAGAATTCTTGGTATACGTTCGTTCCAACTTTCAACTCTCTTTTCGAGATTCATCGATATTGAATCAATCGAACGCACTTCTAAGACCTGTTCCACTTTCGGAAGACCCTGTGTTATGTCACCAGATCTCGATTTTTCATATATAAATGTAATTAATGTCTCCCCTTCATAAAATATTTTTCCACAATGGCCATGAACAGTTGCTCCTGGAGTAGCCAAATAGGGCTTAGCTGATCTTATAACTAAGGAGTCAACATGAACAATCAAAATTTGACCAGATTTTTTTATGTGTGGCCCGTATTTGAATAAGCATACATTTTCACAAATAAATTGTCCAAGGCTAATTATTGTGGATGTCTCTTCACTAAAATCGTGATGGATAAAACACCAATTTAAATGGAATGGATTCAAAATGATGTTACTGCATGGATCGGGATTATAAATCCTTCTATTTTCATCCATTAAACAGTATTTAAGTACTTGAAGTGCTTGGAAAGTCTGTTTAAAATTATCAAGTAGCAGATATTTCTTTAACAAGATCTGATTATGAGTTAATAAATGGTAAGATGAATAAAAATTCAATATTCTTATTTTAGGTACAATAGTACCTAAGGGACCCAACAAATCCCTAATTGGGATTAGGGGATCCAATTCTTTTGTCGTATTGTTATATTTCGAACCATTGAATCGACTAATTCGAAAACAACTGGATGATGACAAAATTATCACAGATTGGCATTCCTTATTTCGATTCAACAACGTACCAATCCCAATAGTTCCTTGATCTTGGGTAAGTGATTGAACCTTCACCTTGGAACGAAAGGGATTGATATTGGGGAGATCTAATCCCTTATTGGGAATCAATCCCGAATCTGTCATATTATCTCTTTTTCCGCTATAAGAAATAGTGGACTTAACTAACTCAATTCTTATGAAATCGCGAATTAGATCATTTGCCCTTACCTCAACAAAGGAGGCATAGACCTCGTCCATAGAACCATTTTTTTTTTTGTCCCAATTCAATACTAAGCAAGTCCGAACTAATTGAATACTTGTGTGATAAATTCCTCGAATTGACTTGCCATATCCATAAAGGATATAATTGACCACTCTAAGTTGGACATCATCCTTTTCCTGCAAGAGATCCTGAGGGAAAAGTGTTGCTAAATTTATTCCATCGGCTATTTCATATGGAACGACGGGCCGAACCGAAACAAAATACTTTTTCTTGGTAGGTGTGATCCGCTGGACATAGATCCAATCTTTCAAATTTTTTAATGCCTTAGCATTTTTTTTTTTGTCCCTTCCTGGTGGTATCAAAATGCCGCTGTGTCTAGATATCTTATCTGTTTCTCCAGGAAAATGAATATCTCCAGAAAATATTTTCAGTTCAATACTTTTTTTTTTTCTCTCTACTCGAACTAATCCGCCTACTCGACTTCTTTTATTTAAAGCAAGTCGTGTATCTACTCTAATGATACTATTGTTCCGGGCCCTTATGGACGAGGATCCAGGTAAAATATGTACTTCTTCGGGAATGAAAAAAAACCGGTCTACTTTCATTTGGTATTTCAGACTAAATTCTTTTGTTCCTCGATACTCAATCAAATCCTTTTTTTTTACGATTGAATCCACCTCCACGGTCCCATATTTAGTAATTCCTGAACCGCTTCTTCTGTATCGTGGATCATCAAAAAAAGCAAGAATACTATTTCTACGTAAAATACCATTTATGGGTATTTCAATCGAAATACCAAAGGAGGGTATTAGTTCTTTTTCTTGTTCTTCATCATATTGTAAAGGGATGATGAATCTATTTCTTCGCCTTTTCGCTAATAAATCAGAATTCTTTTTGGGAATAGAGGGATATATAAAATTACACTGACCATTGGATATGATTCGATCAGATATTGAATAATCAATAATTTCTTTATCCTTTTTACTAGAAGTATCCAACAATTTATGTCTTACTCGACCATTAGTCATTTTGGGGTCAGAGATATACCTGTCTTCGACAGAAAAAGAATGAACATTCATTTGATCTTGATCCTTGTGGATCGAAAAAGACACTATACTGGATCTGCGCGGACCCCCTGCCAGTATCCATAAATGACTTGTTTTTGGTAATAGATGAACATTACCATATGTATATTCGGGTGCATGGTAGACATCGGTACTCCAGTGCATTTCTCCCTCTGATTCAGAATAAATATGTTTTCGGACCCTCTCTTTAAAATGAAAAGCGGATGTTCCGGCACGAATCTCAGCAATCACTTGTTCTGATTCTACATATTGATCATTTTGAACTAAAATCAAACTTTTTGGTGGAATATTCACATTATGTATAATACCCCGACTCTCAATAGTTACATACAAGTCTATAGAACATAAAAAAGCAGGATGCCCATGACGGGTACGTGTGAGATGAACAAAATTCTCATTAAATTTTATTTTTCCATTAGAAGGAGCTCGTACATGTTCGGCAGTACCACCTGTGAATACTCCACCGGTATGAAAGGTTCTTAATGTTAGTTGAGTCCCCGGTTCCCCAATTGATTGACCCGCAATAATACCTACAGCTTCTCCCAATTCGGCTAGGTCACCATGAGTGGGACTCCGACCATAACATAATTGACAGATCCAAGATGTATTCCTGCAAGTCAAAGGAGTTCGAATATATACTGGTCGTGCTCGAACGGTTATGAATCGATTGA